ACATAGGATAAATATAAGAATAGATAAGAAGAGATGCGACTTCCACCTATATATTTTGTTACTTCTCCTACAAAGAAACTTGTAATACCTACTCCATTTGTAATTCCATCAATGATTCGTTTATCAAAAAAATTCGTTTGTTTTGCTAATCTTCTTATACTTTCAATTAAAGATGTTTTAAAAAAAGTATCTATGTAACCACGATTATATGACCAATTATATACAAAATTTATAAGTTTTTCCCAACGAATTCGTTTCGAATTCCATTTTTGAAATAAATTAAGTAAGGTTAAATTTAATAAAGATGAATAAAAAGGCTTATATAAACAGTATGCTATAAAGATTCCAAAAAAAGCTATACTGACTGAAAAAGTTGCATTTCTGAAAAATTCATACCAATCAAAAAAATTTTCTGAATTTTTATGCAAAAGATTTATGGACGGCGTGAATAATTTTGATAATATATCAAAGTCTATTCCTTCTTGATTGAAAGGAATTCCTATGGCTCCAATAAACAAAGTAAATAAAAGCAATACAAGCATAGGAAATAGAATAGTATTGTCTGATTCCTGGGGATAATAGAAAGTTCTTGTATTAAGGCCAAAATTTTCAACAGTAATAAAAGTTTGATTTCTTACATTATTACTAATTTTATATGGTTTCTTGCAAAAAAAAGAAGCTTTTTTCGTATTATTCATTGTTAATAATGGTACTAACCCAAAATTTCTATTAAGTTTTTTTTCTTCTTCTTTACCCCATAAAGAGATTGAATAAAAGGAGCTACTTTTTTTTCCACTGTAATTTATAAAATAAGTGTTTAAATGTCCTTCAAAAGTAAGTAAATAAATCCGAAACATATAAAATCCGGTTAATCCCGCTGTTGAACAAGCTATTATTGCAAAAATTGGCGAAAACAACAAACTATCATTAAGAATTTCATCTTTAGACCAAAAACAAGCAAGGGGGGGAATACCACACAGAGAAAGTGTTCCTATTAAAAAGGCCGTTTTTGTAATCGGGACATGTTTTGTCAAACCACCCATAAGAATCATATTCTGACTTTTATCGGGAGAATATCCAACTATAGCTTCCATTGAATGAATAATGGATCCAGATCCTAAAAACAACAAAGCTTTTGAATAAGCATGAGTAATCAAATGAAATAAAGCAGATCGATAAGACCCCATACCTAGAGCTAACATCATATAACCCAGTTGAGACATTGTAGAATAGGCTAAACCTCTCTTAATGTCTTTTTGAGCAAGAGCTAACGTGGCTCCTAAGAGTACTGTTATTATACCTATCAAAGATATTATATACATTATAGAAGGGATAACTATAAAAAGAGGAAGAAGACGAGCTACAAGAAAAATTCCCGCCGCTACCATAGTAGCAGCATGTATAAGAGCGGAAATAGGGGTAGGGCCCTCCATGGCATCAGGTAACCATACATGAAGAGGAAATTGTGCAGATTTAGCAATAGGACCCACAAATAATAGAAATGCACACAAAGTAAGGAATAAGAGATTTACTCTATTATTTAATATTAAATTATTGAATATTTCGAACAAATCCTGAAATTCGAAACTCCCTGTTATCCAATAAAGACCTAAAATTCCTAATAATAAACCAAAATCCCCTACACGGTTAGTTACAAAAGCTTTTTGACAAGCATTCGCTGCAATAGGTCGTGTGAACCAAAAACCTATTAATAAATATGAACACATTCCAACTAATTCCCAAAAAAAATAAACTTGGATCAAATTAGAACTAGTAACTAATCCTAACATTGAAGTATTAAAAAAACCCATATAAGCAAAAAATCTCAGATATCCTTGATCATGAGACATATAATTGTCACTATAAATAAGAACCAAAATACCAACAGTTGAAATTAATATTGACATAATAGAAGTAAGTGGATCAATAAAGTAACCGAACTCAAACGAAAATTCATTATTTATGGTCCAAGACCATACATTTTGATGAATGCAACTTACAAAAATTTGTTGAATAGATAGATAGAGTGAAAAGATCATAACTATACTTAACAAAAAAATACTCAGAAAAGTCCACATACGGCGAAGGTTTTTTGTTGCTGTGGGAAAAAGGAGAAGTCCAACTCCTAGTAAAATAGGTACTGGAAGTGGAATGAAAGGGATAATCCATGAATATTGATATGTATGTTCCATAAAATAAAAAATCCTTTTTATTTTATTCTTAAATTTTTTATTTCTTATTCACTGGTTTGTGTATATATTTTTTTCAAAGGGGACAATAAAAAAGGATGCGATTTCAAACTGAAAGAGAAATTTTTTTGAATTAGTATAATTCTTCATAAATCTTTGAAAAGAAATATATATTCAAATCAAAAAATTAGAAGTGATTAAATAGTATTACTAAGTTACTGTCAAAAAAAATGATTTGTCTTTTTTTTTATTACTACTAAATAAAATTGTGATTTTATGCCGATACCGAAAAAGTGAATTCTAATTCCGTATTACAATTATTTATATACATATATTAAGAATAGAACAAAGATTTACACGACAAAACAATACTTAATATTAATTATATAAAAAATTTTTACCTAAAACTTTGAGTTTGATTATTTAGAATAATTAAGGAATGGATTTTAATTATGGAATTTAGTGATTGTCTTCCAGTACACTAAGCGAGCTTTTTTTATTTCCAAGAAAGATTATTATAATCGATATTTTTTTTTACATATGATGTGAAGAAATCTCAAAATTTTTTTGATAATATATACTATCAGTATAGATTAATTAAATAAGGACTCTCGTACGGATTTCAAACAAACGTTAAATAAAAAATTTTTAATAACAAAAAAAAAGTAAAAAACCATTGGGTTTTAAACTTTTGAATATCTTTTTTGTTTTGAAAATAATATATAATAAAATTTTAAAGAAAAAAAATAACTCGATATGGAGTAAGAAAGAATAATAAATGTCTTTGACATCCAATTATACCACTGAAAAACTTTTTTTTTCATTTTTGAATGGCAGTTCCAAAAAAACGTACTTCTATCTCGAAAAAGCGTATTCGTAAAAAAATTTGGAAAAGGAAGGGATATTGGACATCGTTGAAAGCTTTTTCATTAGGTAAATCACTTTCTACAGGTAATTCCAAAAGTTTTTTTGTACAACAAAATAAATAAAAAACACTATAATAATTAGCCTAACTTAAAAAAATTTTTAGAATACAAAAAAAAAAAGGAACCAAAAGAAAAAAAAAAGACAATATATAGATAAAAAATAAAGGTTCACTTTTTTTTAGTTCCAAAAAAGGGATTCTTTTTTTCCCCACCACTACACTACCTTGATGCAATAATAAATAAATAAAGATCTTTTATTTACTCATTAAGAGTAAATAAAAGATCTTTAAGCCAAATTAATAGGTTCTTCAAATTAATTTTAAGTGAAAAAATTTTCACTTTATATATTATTTCTCTGAATTATTATATTCTTTACTTGGAATGAAATTCATAAAAGCAGCTGTCCACAATTAAGTGAATATTTAGATAATAATAATAAATAATAATATATTATTTTTAAGTGATCAAAAAATCTTATGTTTGTACTGTTTGTAGAATATAAAAAGATGCATCAAAATAAATATTTTGATAATTTTTATTGTTTTTCTCTTGAACAATTAGTAAAATCTGATTTTATTTAAAATTTCTAAGGATTTTGGAGAAGTTTTAATTTTTAGAAAAAACATTTTTTTTATTACTGAAACTGCTAAGTTTAATTTATCATGTTTTTTTTAATCATATAAATGAAAAAAACATGATAAAGAGCTTTTACAGTTTTGTCTTTGGGTTGAAGTCCCAACTACTTGAAATTTAGTTACATTTTTGATTGTATTCTAGAAAAAAGTATCAAGGAGAAAAAGTAAATTTCAAAAATTTCAAATAACTCAGATAAAAAAAAAGATCTTAATTCAATTAAGAACCCCCAATACCTATTGAAACAAGTTTTTATTCATTAAATCAATTGTCAATTCCAGTCAATTGACTGCGTTATTTCAATTTTTATCTCGACGATTGAATAAAAACTTGTTAGTATTGTTTTGAACAAGTTGCCGCTATGGTGAAATTGGTAGACACGCTGCTCTTAGGAAGCAGTGCTATAGCATCTCGGTTCGAGTCCGAGTAGCGGCATAAGATCTTATAAAAGATATATTATAAGTTTTATAAGAAAAAAAGGTTTATAAGAAAAAAAATACCCGATTTTTTTCTAAAATCGGGTAAAACCTAGTATTAATTTATTAATTTTTAACAAATTTTTTATGATTTTTTCAATTTTAGAGCATATATTAACTCATATATCTTTTTCGGTCGTTTCAATTGTACTGACAATTTATTTGTTAACTTTATTAGTTAATTTAGATGAAATCATAGGATTTTTTGATTCATCAGATAAAGGAATCGTAATTACATTTTTTGGTATAACAGGATTATTATTAACTCGTTGGATTTATTCAGGACATTTTCCATTAAGTAATTTATATGAATCATTAATTTTTCTTTCGTGGGCTTTTTCAATTATTCATATGGTTTCCTATTTTAATAAAAAAAAAAAAAATCACTTAAACGCAATAACTGCGCCAAGTGCTTTTTTTATTCAGGGTTTTGCTACTTCAGGTCTTTTAAAAAAAATGCCTCAGTCTGCAATATTAGTACCAGCTCTCCAGTCCCAGTGGTTAATGATGCACGTAAGTATGATGATATTAGGCTACGGCGCTCTGTTATGCGGATCATTATTATCAATAGCTCTTCTAGTGATTACATTTCGCAAAGTAAGACCTACTTTTTGGAAAAATAATATTAAAAAAACAATTTTACTAAATGAATTATTTTCTTTTGATGTACTTTACTACATAAATGAAAAAAATTCTATTTTACTACAACAAAATATTAATTTTAGTTTTTCTAGAAATTATTATAGGTATCAATTGATTGAACAATTAGATTATTGGAGCTTTCGTATTATTAGTCTTGGATTTATCTTTTTAACCGTCGGCATTCTTTCAGGAGCTGTATGGGCTAATGAGACATGGGGTTCATATTGGAACTGGGATCCAAAAGAAACTTGGGCATTTATTACTTGGACCATATTCGCAATTTATTTACATATTAAAACAAATAGGAATGTTGGGGGTATAAATTCTGCCATTGTGGCTTCGATAGGTTTTCTTTTAATTTGGATATGCTATTTTGGCGTCAATCTTTTAGGAATAGGTTTACATAGTTATGGTTCATTTACATCGAATTAACTAAAAGAGTAACAAAAAAAAAAGCATCTATCTCTAACTTCATATAAGTTAAGAAATCTAATTTAGTACATTTAGGAAATAATCAAGAACCTTTTGAATCAAGTAGTACAATGATTCAAAAGGTTCTCACAATACAAACACCAAAGACTTCTGATTACAATTTAATTTAATGCTTTTTTTTATTTCCTGAAAACTATCCATAAAAATAATTCGATAAAATGGATTCGACCTTGTCACTTGCTAATGAGAGCACAAAATCAGGATAAATCCCAATACCAATTATGGGTAGAAGAATAGCGATTGAAAGAAATAACTCTCGGGGTCCAGAATCAAAAAAAGAAAAATTTTTGACATTAATTAACTTGTATCCATAGAACATTTGGCGTGACATAGATAATAAATATATCGGAGTTAATATCATTCCAATTGCCATTACAAAAATAATTAAAATTTTGGAAATTAAGAAATATTTTTGGCTGGTAATTATTCCAAAAAAAACTATTAATTCTGCAACAAAACCACTCATGCCCGGTAATGCAAGGGAAGCCATCGATAAAATAGTGAACATTGTAAATATTTTTGGAATGGAGATAGCCATTCCACCCATTTCATCAAGATAAACAAGCCGAATTCTATCATAACTCGTTCCTGCCAAGAAAAAAAGTGCAGCGCCAATAAATCCATGAGAGATTATTTGTAAAATAGCTCCATTAAGTCCAGGATCCGTTATAGAACTAATACCTATAATTATAAAACCCATATGAGATACAGAAGAATAGGCTATTCTCTTTTTTAAATTACGTTGACCGGGAGATGTTGAAGCTGCATAAATTATTTGGAGTGTACCGACTACCAGCAACCAAGGAGAAAACATAGAATGGGCGTGAGGTAATAATTCCATATTGATTCGAACCAACCCATAGGCTCCCATTTTTAATAAGATTCCGGCGAGAAGCATACAGGTACTGTAATGTGCCTCACCGTGGGTGTCGGGTAACCAAGTATGTAAAGGTATAATCGGCAATTTGACAGCAAAAGCAATAAGAAATCCAATATAAAATAGTATTTCGAGTGTGACAGGATAAGATTGATTAGCTAAGAGTTCTAAATTTAATGTTGGTTCGTTCGAACCATATAAACTTATACCTAAAACTCCTATTAATAAAAAAATAGAACTTCCTGCTGTATATAAAATAAATTTTGTAGCTGAATACAGACGTTTCTTTCCACCCCACATGGCTAAAAGTAGATAAACGGGAATTAATTCTAATTCCCACATGATGAAAAAAAGTAGAAGATCCCGAGAAGAAAATAATCCTATTTGACCGCTGTACATTGCTAACATCAGGAAATGGAATAATCGGGAATCCCTAGTAACTGGAAAAGCCGCTAAAGTCGCTAAAGTAGTAATAAATCCCGTCAGTAAAATCGTTCCTATAGAAAGTCCATCTACTCCCATTCTCCAGTAAAAATCAAAAAAATTGATCCATTTATAACCTTCGGACAGTTGAATTAATGGATCGTCCATTTTAAAATTATAACAAAAAGCGTAGGTCGTTAGAAGAAGTTCTAAGATACAAATGCATATAGTATACCATTTATTGACTTTATTTCCCCTATGCGGGAGAAATAACATTAATGAACCGGCAGATATTGGAAAAATAACAATTATGGTTAACCAAGGAAAATCGTTCGTGGTAAAGACAAGATACACCAGGTCCAAAGAACGCGTACTCAAAAAAATATATAAATAAAAAAATATAATTGAACTTTTTTGAGTACGAGTACTTGTCAATAAAAAAAATAAAATGTATTCCAAATTTATTCAAATGAGGTTTTCGGTAACGTATTAATAAGCTAGACCCATACTTCGAGTTGTTTCACTCCATAAATAAACTCGAACGCTCAAAAAATCCGTTGGACAGGCGGATTCACATCTCTTACAACCAACACAGTCCTCAGTTCTTGGGGCGGAAGCTATTTGCTTAGCTTTACATCCATCCCACGGTATCATTTCTAATACGTCTGTAGGGCATGCTCGAACACATTGAGTACATCCTATACAGGTATCATATATTTTTACTGAATGTGACATAGGATCGATAGTTTTTTGAATGTCATAAATTTTCAATCTAGTAAACTTCGAACTGAATGATATATTAAAATACTAGATGAAGCAATGATTTCCTTTAATAGAATTTTTGTAATGAATTCTGGCTCAATTGATAAAAAAATGGGGCTAAAATACTTTGATTTCTTAGATTTTCACAAATATAAGCTAGTGGGTCATAACCTATTATATATCCAAATTGGAATCTATAATTTTTTTATTTATGCTACTTATTTAATAAGGTCGATTGGTTGATGCGAGTTGATTTTCTGTTACGATAAATTGACGAGACTATAGCTAATCCAATAGCTGCTTCAGCAGCTGCAATTGCTATAACAAAAATGCAGAAAATATCCCCTTTTAGTTGGGAATTATCAAAAAAATCAGAAAATGTTACGAAATTCATATTAACTGCATTGAGTATAAGTTCAAGACACATAAGAGCCCTAACCATATTTCGACTCGTGATCAATCCATAAAGACCAATCAAAAATAAATAGGCACTCAAAACAAGTACATGTTCGAGTATCATTCAGCAACTCCTTATAAATTTTTATTCATTTCAATATGAAAAATAATTCACCGGATTCAATCACCTAGAATATACCAAAAAAATACGAATAAAAACTAGATTAGGTAAAAAAATTTTCAAATATATATCAAATATAAAAATTGATATTTAAAATATGAAATAGTATTCAATCAAATTTAATTGAATGAACGGAAAAATCATAACATACACAAAGTTTTCTTTTGTCTTTACTAATTCGAACGTTTTTTATTGACGAGCCACAGAAATTGCACCTATCAAAGCAACTAAAAGAATTATTGAAATGAGTTCAAATGGAAGAAAAAAATCTGTTGATAAATGAATTCCTATTTGTTGACTATTACTTATTAAATCTTGTTCTAGAATCTGATTTAATCTTGTAGTCCAAATAACCCCGTACCATGACGTATCGAGAATAGTAGAAAGTAATGAAAAAAGAATAGTTGTACAAACCAACGAAGTAATCCCATTCCCAACGGTCCACAGATTGAAATCTGTGGAATATTCTGAATCATTCATGAACATCACAGCAAATATGATTAAAACATTTATGGCCCCCACGTAAATAAGGAGTTGTGCAGCAGCTACAAAATGGGAATTTGATAGAATATACAATAAAGATATACAAAAAAGAACAAATCCTAAGGAAAAGGCTGAAAATATTGGGTTGGGAAGTAATACCACTCCCAGACCTCCTACTAGAAGACCGGATCCCAGAAAAACTAAAAGAAAATCATGTATTGGTCCAGGCAAATCCATTATATTATTAAAATAAGAAAAAAATCGAAATCCTTTTCATGACCTTATTAATTTAACCGGGAAATTTGTTTTTAATATGTTTCTAATAGAGTGAAATTAGAATCTAATAGATATGAATTGATGTAGATACAATTATTAGACAGTTTCTCTTTTTTTATTTTAAAGTGTTTTTTCAACCTATCTATAAAGTAATTACGAATATATTATATTAAAAGAATGAGCCTTAATACTTAATATTATTATATAAATACAATACAAGTTTTTAATTAAATTCTTTATCTTTATAAAAATATAATTCAAAATTTTTGAATTATATTTTTAATCAAATTAATGGGTTTACCCATTTTTTGTTTGAGGTGAATTCAAAATTGTTCGAATAGTGTAATCGTCAATTACTGACATTGGTAAACGACCCAAAGCTATTTGATTATAATTCAATTCGTGACGATCATAAGTTGAAAATTCATATTCTTCAGTCATTGACAAACAATTTGTTGGACAATACTCAACACAATTACCACAAAATATACAAATTCCAAAATCAATACTGTAATTAAGCAATCGTTTTTTTCGAATATTAGTTTCCAATTTCCAATCAACAACAGGCAGATCTATAGGACATACTCGAACACATACTTCACAAGCAATGCATTTATCAAATTCAAAATGGATTCGACCGCGGAAACGTTCTGATGTGATTAATTTTTCGTAGGGATATTGAATAGTTACAGGTAAACGATTTGTGTGGGATAAAGTAATCATGAAACCTTGACCAATATATCTTGCAGCTCGTAGGGTTTGTTGACCATAATTCATGAACCCGGTTATCATAGGAAGCATATTGTAATTATCTATGAATAATTTTATCTTTGTTTCTTTCTCTTGTTTAAAACAAATAATGAATATGTTGGATTCATTTTAAATTTAGAGTGAAAAGAGTTGGAAAGAAGTTGTTAATAATAGATTACCAAGGGAAATAGGTAAAAGAAATTTCCATCCAAGATTTAATAGTTGATCCATTCTTAGCCTAGGTAAAGTCCATCTTGTTGCGATAGAAATGAACAAGAACAAAAAAGTTTTAGCTAATGTAATAAAGATACCAACTGTTGTTTCAAAAATTTGATCCCTTTGAAATAGCTCCAGAATAGATATATACGGAATAGAAATATTCCAACCGCCTAAGTATAGAACTGTTACAAATAATGAGGAAATTAATAGATTTAGATAAGAAGCAACGTAAAATAAACCAAATTTGATACCTGAATATTCAGTTTGATAACCTGCTATTAATTCTTCTTCCGCTTCTGGTAAATCAAACGGTAACCTCTCGCATTCTGCTAGGGAAGAAATTAGAAAAATGATAAAACCTATAGGTTGACGCCACAAATTCCATCCCCAAAAACCATATTTTGACTGTGCCTCAACTATATCAACTGTACTTAAACTGTTAGATAATCCTAGTCGGTGATAACATTACTATTTTCACCGCTATTACAAAACCGTACATGAGGTCTTCGCCTCATACGGCTCCTCGGGGGCCAGAAATAAATCTAAGGACCAGATTAGTATTTTTTAGATGGCTATGATGTGTTCTAAAATAGATTAAATATAAATATATCTGGGGTCCCGAATTATACCAATGGAATTCTGTCTGCTCAAATTCTAAGAATAAAAAAAAGCGCTTCGGAATTCATCTCATCCTTTACAAATTTTAATTTATATTTGTTGAGTAATAACTTAATCCTTTAATAAACTACTCCTTGTAAAAATAAAAATAGGTATTTAAGCTCATCGTGATTTTCGATTACGAAAAAGAATTAGACATCCTATTAGTTTATTATTCATGACAGAAATGATATTTTATTTTCGAAATATATGAAAAAAATATATCCTTGTTTCGTTCCTATTCTTCTTTCTTTTTTAGAAAAAAATTATAAAAAATAACGGATTATTTCGTTTCTGATAGTCATTCAATTTTTCGGTGGATAGGAGCATACTCTGAATCGGAATCTTGGGGAGTACTGTCTGAGCATTTCTACTAATTCCAAGCCCCAATTAACCTTCTTTTTTTTGTTATCTTATGTTATGCATAAATATCCTTTTCAATTTGGTTAATCTCTATTACAAATTCTTTGTGTATTTTGGTGTTTCTAACCATCCACTCACTTTTACCTAATTGCCGCTCACTTTGTATGTAATACATGTATGTTAATCTATATAACTGATAGTGAAAACGCATACGGTTAATTTTTTTAACCCGCTTCAAGCCAGGATGACTAATCAACCAACCTTGGGGTAAAGTGATTCTTACACTTATGTTTATTTCTGTTTAACCTTTGTACATAGGTTATGAGACTCAATTTTTCTTTTTACTGCTAATTTATGAGCAGTTTTTTTTCACTCATATATAACTATCAAATTCCTTTTATTAAGATTAACTCCAAAGATAAATATATATTCCGTTTTTTCACTTATTTTTTAACTTATTCGTCTATAAGAAACGGAATAGTCAAAATAAACGTTTCTATTTCAACGAATCGCACGTAGAGATATTGCTAAAACACATAGAGTTAATGGTATTTCATAACTAATCGATTGGGCAGCAGCCCGCAGACCACCTAAAAAAGAATATTTATTATTTGATCCATATCCTGACATAAGAAGTCCAATAGGAGCAATACTTGAGATGGCAATCCATAAAAAAATACCGATATTGAGATCCGCTAAAACAAGGTGATTGCTAAAGGGAATTACTGAATAACTTAGTAAAATTGAGATAACTGCTATAGATGGTCCAATACTAAATAAAGGAGTATTTCCTCTAGATGGACGAAGATTTTCTTTGAAAAGTAGTTTTGTCCCGTCAGCTAGAGCTTGAAGAATTCCCAACGGGCCGGCGTATTCAGGTCCAATACGTTGTTGTATCCCTGCAGATATTTCTCTTTCTAACCACACAATTACTAGTACACCTATTATGATTCCCAATACAAGAGAAAATATAGGGACAAATATCCATATGAGTCCATAGACCTCTTTTAAAGATTCCAATCTAACAAAAGAATTTATAGTTTGGACTGCTGTTGCATAAATTATCATTTTAACGATCAACTTCTCCCATAATTATATCTATGCTACCGAGTATCGTCATAATATCAGCCAATTTCATTCTTTTAACTAGTTCAGGAAGAATTTGCAAATTAATAAAACCGGGCGGTCGGATTTTCCATCTCCAAGGAAAACCACTTTGATCTCCTATGAGAAAAATTCCCAATTCCCCTTTTGGAGCTTCCACTCTTACATAAAGTTCTTGTTTCGATAATTCAAAAGTAGGAGAAGGTTTTTTACTAATGAATCGATATTCAAAATCATTCCATTCTGGATTCCTTTTTCTATCAAAGCTTCGGCTTTCTAAATTCTCATAGGGACCCCCCGGAAGTCCTTCCAGAGCCTGTTGAATAATTTTTATGGATTCTGTCATTTCGCTAAGTCGTACTAAATAACGAGCTAATGAATCTCCTTGTTTTTGCCACTGAATTTCCCATTCAAATTCATCGTAAGACTCATAACGATCAACTTTACGAAGATCCCATGGTATTCCAGATGCGCGTAGCATTGGTCCGGATAAACCCCAATTTATTGCTTCTTCCCCACCAATAATCCCAACTCCTTCAACCCGTTCTAAAAAAATAGGATTTCGTGTAATAAGTTTTTGATATTCAACAACCTCTGTTAAAAAATAATCACAAAAATCCAAGCATTTATCTATCCAACCATAAGGTAAATCAGCCGCTATTCCTCCAATACGAAAAAAATTATGCATCATTCTCATACCGGTGGCAGCTTCGAACAGATCATATACAAATTCTCGTTCTCTAAAAATATAGAAAAAGGGAGTCTGTGCACCAATATCTGCCATAAAAGGGCCGAGCCATAACAGATGAGAAGCTATACGACTCAATTCCAGCATAATTACTCTGATATAGCTGGCCCTTTTAGGAACTTGAATATTTCCCAATTGTTCTGGCCCATTTACTGTTATTGCTTCTGTAAACATAGTAGCTAAATAATCCCATCGCGTTACATAAGGTAAATATTGTATAATTGCTCGGTTTTCTGCAATTTTTTCCATTCCTCTGTGTAAATAACCCAATATGGGTTCACAGTCAACAACATCCTCACCATCTAGAGTAACAATTAAGCGAAGAACACCATGCATGGAGGGGTGGTGAGGTCCCATATTTACTATCATAAGATCTTTTCCTGTAACTGGTCTCTTCATAAGTTTTTCCTTGATTCGTTCTGGCATGAATTAGATTGCTGAAAAATAAAAATTCAAGATCTAAAAAATTAACTAATTCACAATTTTTTAATTTAACGAGTTTTTAATTCCCGAATATTCAACTGATTAATTAATTCTTTATAACGTACTCTATTTTTTTTTGACAAATAAGCCAGCAGCCGTTGACGTTTTCCCAGAATTTTTCGTAGACCCCTCTGAGATAAATAATCTTTTCTGTGCAATTCCAAATGTGAAGTAAGTCTTCGTATCTTATTAGTGAAACTGAATACTTGAAATTCAACAGAGCCCCTGCTTTCTTCTTTTTGTTCTTGAAATGAAATGAATGCATTTTTTATCATAAAAAGAAATCCTTCCCTTTTTAATATGAATTGAAAGATATGAATTTTACTGATCAGTAATAATAATGGTAGTTTTTTTGTACAAGGATATGAATTTAATTATCAACTTCTTAATTCTTCATTTTATAAAAAAATCTAAATTTCGATCTAAAAAAAATGAGGATTCTTTTAATTTATTTCTGGATCCGCTCTAATTGGTATCTATGTCATTGATTAAATAAATTAATCTCATGGATAAAGATTGAATTTAAAACAATCCCTCATATTTGTGCATACAGTTGGTTTCAGATACCGTAACTTATATATTATATATAGTAAAAAGGATCTATCATTAATGAATTGGAAATCGCGTATACATGTGTATTCTTATCATACTGAAATGATTTCCGTTAGTAGTATTAAACCAATAGCGATTCATACAAGCTAAATCTTCTAATCTAAAATTGGGCCAAAGAAAGGATTTTAATTTAATTAGGTTTTTTTTATCCTTATCAAGATCTTTCTTTTTATGCAAAACTGTGGTCAAGTTTGGACTATTCTTATCAAATCTTGAATTTCTATCGCTCGCATTTTTTTTTTTTAAGTTGAAACAAATTAGAATTCGAAATTCTCTACGTCGTTTAGGGGATAGAATATTTTCAGGGACAAAAAAATCATAATTATTTTTTTTTCTATTTACAGTTTTGTTTTGATATTTTGTAATGGATTTTTCAATTTTTTTTTTGTATCTTTTACTGCTTTTGTGTTTATTTTTATGAACCAATGAAATACCTATGGTTCTATATATAATACGTTGTCCATCATTTTGTACAGATAAACGGACAGGTTCAACAATCAATATTGCTTTTTTCATGAATTTTGCAAAAGTGGAATTGTTCTCAGTCATTAGAATGTCTAGGCTCATCTCTCCTCTTTTAATATAAGATATCGCGATTTCGCTTGGATTTTTTAGTCTAACCAAGAGACAGTATATTTTTATATTATTGAGAATTTTTTGATTAAAAAAAGAATTCCATCGCAATTGAAAACGCGAAAAGCTTGTGAGAAATAAATCAAGTTCCAGTTCTGTATTGCTTTTGTATTGTTTTTTATTTTTAGATTTTTTTCCCCTCGAGTCTGCATAAATTTCTTTAAGAATTTTTTCGTGTTTTGATAGAGCTGATTCAGGATTTATGTTTTGTTCGTTATCTAATTCAAGCTCCACTTCACCGGCCAATTCTTCTTCTTCGTTATTTAGATTATAAAATCCAAGGGAGTTTTTTTCATTTGATGGTATAAAACTTGTTTTCTTTCGAGTGATCTTTTTATTAACATTTATTTTTTCATTAAAATTAAAAAGAAGTAATTTGATTGGTATGACCCACGGTTTCATTTTATATGTACTAGAAAATAAGAAAAATTCTGGAAAGAGACAAAATTCAAAATTTGTTATACAAGGATTTAGTATTTCTTCATTCATTCCCATCCAATCAAAAAAGTTTATTTTTTGGTTGGCAAAACCTGTCTTAGTTATTTTATCAATTCTTTGATAATTCTGAACTTTAGTATTAATATATTTTTTTTTACTCTTGGTATCAACCCAAGGCTCCATATTTACTTTTTTTGTAAACCAAAAGTTGAGAATTCTCCAATCCAAATATTTTCTATGCCGAATTTCCCCTGTACCCCGAATAGTATATTTTTCTCGAAAACAAGAGACTAAACAATTCTCTAGAGCAATGCCTATAGACATGTCAAATTTTTTTTCTGTAGAATTAATAGATTTGTAGCAAAAAAGATTATATATATAATCTTTTTTTAAATTATGTTTTGGATTTAATAATAAGTTGGCCTTAAAAAAAATTTGTTTTTTGGAATTATCAAATTTCTTTTTTTCATATGAATCTTCTTTGGTTAAACTTGGATTTACAACTAGAGAGTCTTGGTTTATTTTCGTTTTCCATTTTTGGGTTACTAATCTAGCCCATGCAATCTGAGGTAAATTGTATTGAGAATTACTTCGTAACCAGTTTTTCCATTGATTTACTTCGGAATTAAAAAAGGTTTTATCTTTCAATTCATAATGAAAGATTCCTTGTTCTTGAAAAAAATCCTTTATTTTATTCTTAACAAAAAAGGAGGTTATGCATATGTTATATTCAAGAACAGCCTTTAATTTAGAAAAGTTACTAACTTGCATTTGTGATAATTTGTAAAATACATATGCTTGTGATAAAGAGTATAGGTCATAACTAATTTTTTTTTTTTTTGATATTAAATTTTTGATAGTCGAAATAAAATAAATGGTGTTTTTTTTTTTATTAATTTTTTCTCCGTTTTCTTCATTCTTGTAAATAGATTTATCAAGAATTGTTTTTGTTGATTCAAAAAAAAGTTGTGTAGTAATCCTTGGAATATTACGGATACCTAGAAAAAAAGCTATAGACAGTTGTTCGATCCAAAATTTTATAAAAAAAATGGATTTACGAATTAATCGGGTATTTTTTCTTTTGAATGTCTGCCAAATTCTTTTTGATGACTCAATTATTTTAGAATAATAACGCAGTTTGTTACAACTATTAGTTAGGTTTTCTTTTTCTTTTGAAATTTTTTCTATTTGATTTCTGATTGTCTTTATTCTATCAATCAAATTTTTTATTTTGGTTTCGCTGAGTGAAGAATTTCTCCACTCCATGGATTTATTTTGAACAGATAGTTCATAAATCATCTGATTACTCATTTTTGAATCTTTTTTTGTTTCATTTAATTCAAATATTTCGCTCGGGCCAAATACTGGAATTCTCTTTCGTTTTGAAAGGTTTTTTTTTTTTACTTTTATAAAAATAAAGTTTTTGAGAATCCAGTTTTTAATTTCTTTTGCGACTTTTAGGCAAATCGTTCCTCTTTCTTTTAAAATCCTTAAAACCGGAAAAGGCTTTGTTTTGAATTTTTTGATTCTTTTTTTTAATTCTTTAAAAATAGGTTGAAAAAAAGAAGGCGTGTTTTTGGGCGAACCAAAGGGTAGGTCAGTTTCCATTCCCCAAGCTGTTAAAAAACAAAACTCATTTTTTTCTCCTTTGACTTTTGTTTTTTTTAGTCGAGCCTTTTGAGATGATTGAAATTTAGATTTATGCCAAGGTTTAAGATAAAAAGGAAATAGGATTTTTATCTGAATACCGTCTGTTAACCAGTTGTTTGGAAATTCTTTTTCGGATAGTGGAACCCCAGTATAAGTGCATTTAACATGCATTTCACGTTTCCAATCATTTAAATCCTCAGACCACTCGGGAATTTGAAATAATACGATACGGACGCTATTTTTAATTATTATCAATAAAGGTAATATAATATATTTTCTAAGAATAGATTGAGTTACTAAGAGAAAACCTCTTATTATTTGAGCCAAGAGGAAGCTATCCCAAGTTTCTGCAATTTTTAGCCGCCTTTTTTCGTTTAGTTTTGATTGCTCGTCTTCTTTTTTATCAATTTTTTTTTTTTTTTTTGTTTTTCCACATTAAATTTCTAAGAATTTTTTTTTTTAGCCCCCATATATCAAATGAAAACAAAAAACGTTTATCTATTCTATCAAAAAAAAGGGGGGAATGTGCTTTTGCTTGAAAAAATTCCCCAATAACTGTTTTACGCCTTTGGGAACGCATGGATCCTTTAATTATCGATCGACGAAAATCAGATTGTTGGAAATAACGGATCAAAGACATTTCATCTGGTTGATCATAATGTGGATTATTATTAAAAATCACAACACGTTTTGCTTTTCTTGAACGAATTCCAGGCTCCATGGGTACATTGTCTTCATGTTCAGCTTCCAATTCTTCCAATTCACTTGGTAATTGGTATGACCATCGAGGAACTTTTTTATGGATTTCATGGAAATCCATAAAATTTTTTATATTTAGAGTTTGGTTATTGCTATTAGTTATAACAACATTAAATAAAATTTTCAAAATTTTGATTTCTTCTTCTGAATGAATTTTTTCTGCTTGGGGTTTTGAAAAAAAAGAACGTTTTTTCAAAGATTTTCTATTACAATTTTCTATTGTTTGTTCAAATTTGTGATAATTAATCTTAAAAAGTATACCATGAATTTTGTTTATCCAAGATCCTCCTAGATTATTTTTTATATAGGTTTCGGTTATGATTTGGAA